AATGAAGTGCCTGACTAAAGGATTATCTTGATAGGGTAAAACAAGTAAAATTTACTTTTACCTTCATTATATTTAATAGAATTAAACTATTTCTTAAAATATCAAAAACTTTTGTGCATCTTACACCAAAATATAGGATTTTAAAAAGATAAGCTAATAAAGCTATTAGGTTCATACCCTAACTATAGAAGTTATAAATCTTCTTCTTTTTAATGTTTTTAAATACCTCTAAATCTTTATTTTGAATTACCTTAATAAGAGGCACTTTAATTGCAATTTCTTCTAATTCTTGAATAGGAGCATGAATAGGTTTAGAAATTAATTTATTGTCATTTATTCCCTTAATGACTAATTTAAATAATTCAATAAACACAGAAGCTTCATTAAAATATTTTTTAACTCAAGCTTTAGCCTCTGCAACTCTTTTATTTTCAATTATTTTATTAAATCAAGATAATTTATTTGCTTTTAACTTCCCAGAAAGCAATTATATTATTAATTTAATAATTAATTCTTCTTTACTATTAAAAATAGGTGCAGCCCCATTTCATTTTTGATTTCCTGTAGTGATAGAAGGATTAAATTGAATAAATAGATTTATATTAATAACTTGACAAAAAATCGCTCCATTAATATTAATTTCATATTGTTTAGAAAAAAATCTTATTTTCATTATTATTGTTATTTCAATTTTAATTGGATCTTTAGGAGGGTTAAATCAAACCTCTCTTCGAAAATTAATAGCATATTCATCAATTAACCATATTGGGTGAATATTAAGTGCTTTAATTGTAAGAGAAAATATATTTCTTTTATATTTCACTTTTTATGCAATTCTCTCTTTATCTCTTATTTTCTTATTTAATTCATTCAATATATTTCATTTAAATCAAATATTTTCTCTTTCTAATCCCCCTCTTATTAAATTTGCTTTGATAATTTCTTTACTATCTTTAGGAGGTCTTCCCCCTTTCTTAGGATTTTTACCTAAATGAATTATTATCCAAAGTTTAATTGAAAGAAATCATGTTTTTATTATTTCAATTATAGTTACCATAACTTTAATCACACTTTATTTTTATTTACGAATCACTTATTCTTCGTTTATAATAGCAAATACTGAACTAAAATGAATTTTTTATATAAATCAAAATAATTTAAATTATTATGCCCTTATCTTATCAATTTTTTCAATTACGGGATTATTTTTGATTACTATTTTATTTAATACCTTTTAAGAAGGTTTTAAGTTAAAATAAACTAGTAGTCTTCAAAATTATCAATAAAAAAATTATTTTTAAGCCTTAGTATAAAATAATACTCCTTTAGAATTGCAGTCTAATATCATAATTGACTATAAGGCTAGATTGATAAAAGAGGTTACCCTCATAATTAAATTTACAGTTTAATACCTAAATTTCAGTCATTTTATCTATTGCGAAAATGACTCTTTTCTACAAATCATAAGGATATTGGAACTTTATATTTTATTTTTGGAGCTTGGTCAGGAATAGTAGGAACTTCATTGAGACTCTTAATTCGTGCTGAATTAGGTCAACCTGGAGCATTAATTGGAGATGATCAGATTTTTAATGTTATTGTAACAGCTCATGCTTTCGTAATAATTTTTTTTATAGTAATGCCTATTTTAATTGGAGGATTTGGGAATTGATTAGTTCCTTTAATATTAGGAGCCCCAGATATAGCCTTTCCTCGAATAAATAATATAAGATTCTGACTATTACCCCCTTCTTTAACTTTATTACTTACTAGTTCTTTAGTTGAAAACGGAGCTGGAACTGGTTGAACTGTATATCCACCATTATCTTCAACTATTGCTCATGCAGGAGCTTCAGTTGATTTAGCAATTTTTTCATTACATTTAGCTGGGGTCTCATCTATTTTAGGGGCTGTAAATTTTATTACAACAGTAATTAATATGCGATCGACAGGAATAACTTTAGACCGAATACCTTTATTTGTTTGATCAGTTGCTATTACAGCTTTACTTTTACTTTTATCTTTACCTGTTTTAGCCGGAGCTATTACAATACTTTTAACTGACCGAAATTTAAATACTTCATTTTTTGACCCTGCTGGAGGGGGAGATCCAATTTTATACCAACATTTATTTTGATTTTTTGGTCACCCTGAAGTTTACATTTTAATTTTACCGGGATTTGGAATAATTTCTCATATTATTTCACAAGAATCTGGAAAGAAGGAAACTTTTGGAACACTAGGAATAATTTATGCAATATTAGCAATTGGTTTATTAGGATTTGTTGTTTGGGCTCATCATATATTTACAGTAGGAATAGATGTAGATACACGAGCTTATTTCACATCAGCCACAATAATTATTGCTGTCCCAACCGGAATTAAAATTTTTAGATGATTAGCAACTTTACATGGATCTCAATTTACATATAGCCCTTCTTTATTATGAGCCCTTGGATTTGTATTTTTATTTACTGTGGGAGGATTAACAGGAGTAATTTTAGCTAATTCTTCTCTTGATATTATTTTACACGATACTTATTATGTAGTTGCTCATTTTCATTATGTTTTATCCATAGGAGCAGTATTTGCTATTATAGCAGGATTTATTCATTGATATCCACTTTTCACAGGATTAGCTATAAACCCTCAATGATTAAAAATTCAATTTTTAATTATATTTATTGGGGTTAATTTAACTTTTTTCCCACAACATTTTTTAGGATTAGCAGGAATACCTCGACGATATTCAGACTACCCAGATGCTTATACTACTTGAAATATTATTTCATCTATTGGAAGAATTATTTCTTTTATTGGAGTTCTAATATTTTTATTTATTATTTGAGACAGTATAATCATTAATCGTTCAATTCTTTATCCTATTAATTTATCAACTTCTATTGAATGATACCAAAGTATACCTCCTGCTGAACATAGTTATTCTGAATTGCCAATCTTGTCTAATTTCTAATATGGCAGATTAGTGCAATAGATTTAAGCTCTATATATAAAGACTTTTTTTTCTTTTATTAGAAAATTAATGTCAACATGAAGAAATTTAGGATTACAAAATAGAGCCTCACCTTTAATAGAACAATTAACCTTTTTTCATGATCATACTATATTAATTGTTATTATAATTACAGTTTTAGTTGGATATATAATAAGATCACTATTTTTTAATTCATATACAAACCGATATTTATTAGAAAGTCAAGGAATTGAAGTTATCTGAACAATTCTCCCTGCTATTACATTAATTTTTATTGCATTACCCTCTCTTCGATTACTATATTTATTAGATGAAGTAAGAAATCCAGCCATTACTTTAAAAACAATTGGACATCAATGATATTGAAGATATGAATATTCTGATTTTATTTCATTAGAATTTGATTCATATATAATCCCGTCTAATGAACTAAAAATTGATGAATTTCGACTATTAGACGTAGATAATCGAGCAGTTTTACCAATAAATACTCAAATTCGAATATTAGTTTCAGCTGCAGATGTTCTTCACTCATGAACTGTCCCAGCTTTAGGAGTTAAAGTTGATGCTACTCCCGGTCGATTAAATCAAACTAGTTTTTTAATTAATCGACCAGGTCTATTTTTCGGTCAATGTTCTGAAATTTGTGGTGCCAATCACAGATTTATACCTATTGTTATTGAAAGAGTTACTACAAATACATTTATTAAATGAATTTCAGCAGTAAGAGCTGCCTCATTAGATGACTGAAAGCAAGTATTGGTCTCTTAAACCACATAATAGTAGGCTAGCATCTACTTCTAATGAAAGAATTAGTTAAATTAACATTAGTATGTCAAGCTAAAATTATTAGTTATAATCTAATATTCTTTAATTCCACAAATAGCCCCTATTAATTGATTAAGTTTATTTATTATATTTTCTTTAATTTTATTATTATTTAATGTAATAAATTATTATTCTTATTCTCCTAAATTTCCTAATGTTAAAGAAATTAATAAAATTTCTTCTTCTTCTTTAAATTGAAAATGATAACTAATTTATTTTCTGTTTTTGATCCCTCAACAAATATTTTAAATTTATCTTTAAATTGAATAAGAACTTTTTTAGGATTATTGATAATTCCTTCATTATATTGATTAATTCCTTCTCGTTATAATCTAATTTGAAATAATATTATAATAACACTTCATAATGAATTTAAAACTCTATTAGGTCCAACTGGTCATGTAGGAAGATCATTTATATTTATTTCTTTATTTTCTATTATCTTATTTAATAATTTTTTAGGGCTATTCCCATATATTTTTACTAGTTCAAGACATTTAACTTTAACATTATCCTTGGCATTACCATTGTGATTAAGATTCATAATTTATGGTTGAATTAATCACACCCAACATATATTTGCTCATCTAGTCCCTCAAGGAACTCCAGCTGTTTTAATGCCTTTTATAGTTTGTATTGAAACTATTAGAAATGTAATTCGACCAGGAACATTAGCAGTTCGATTAGCAGCAAATATAATTGCAGGACATTTATTATTAACATTACTTGGAAATACTGGCCCTTCTTTATCTTATTCAATTTTATCATTACTTATCATTGCACAAATTGCCTTATTAGTTCTTGAATGTGCTGTAGCCATTATTCAATCTTATGTATTTGCTGTATTAAGAACTTTATATTCTAGAGAAGTTAACTAATGTCAACTCATTCAAATCACCCATTTCACTTAGTAGATTATAGTCCTTGACCTTTAACAGGAGCATTAGGAGCTATAATTACAGTTTCTGGAATAATTAAATGATTTCATCAATTTAATTCAGACTTATTATTCTTAGGATTAATTGTTACTTTATTAACAATATATCAATGATGACGAGATATTTCACGAGAAGGTACTTTTCAAGGACTTCACACACTAGTAGTAACTTTAGGATTACGATGAGGAATAATTCTTTTTATTATTTCCGAAGTATTTTTTTTTATTTCATTTTTTTGGGCTTTCTTTCATAGAAGTCTTTCCCCAGCTATTGAACTAGGAGCTATTTGACCTCCTGTGGGAATTTTTGCTTTTAACCCATTTCAAATTCCTCTTTTAAATACTGCCATTTTATTATCATCTGGAATAACCGTTACATGAGCTCATCATGGATTAATAGAAGGAAACCATTCTCAAGCATTTCAAGGATTATTATTAACAGTAATTTTAGGTATCTATTTTTCAATCCTTCAAGCTTACGAATATGTTGAAGCATCTTTTACAATTTCAGATTCTGTCTATGGATCAACTTTTTTTATAGCAACGGGTTTTCATGGGTTACATGTTATTATTGGAACAACTTTTTTACTTGTATGTTTAATTCGCCACATAATATACCACTTCTCAAATAATCACCATTTTGGATTTGAAGCTGCTGCTTGATACTGACATTTTGTTGATGTTGTTTGATTATTTTTATATATTTCTATTTATTGATGAGGTAGATACTTATATAGTATAAAAGTATATATGACTTCCAATCATAAGGACTAAATTTAATTTAGTATAAGTAATTATTATCATTTTCTTCATATCAATAGCATTAATCTCTTTATCAATAATTGTGATAATTTTAGCTTCAATTTTATCTAAAAAAACAATTATTGATCGAGAAAAAAGATCTCCATTTGAATGTGGATTTGACCCAAAAAGTTCAGCCCGTCTTCCTTTTTCTTTACGATTTTTTCTTATTGCTGTTATTTTTCTAATTTTTGATGTAGAAATTGCTTTATTACTACCAATAATTATAATTTTCTCATTTTCAAATCTTATTATGTGAAGATTTACAGGATTATTTTTTTTAATTATTTTATTAATCGGGTTATTTCATGAATGAAATCAAGGAGCATTAGAATGAGCTAATTAATAGGACCGTAGTTAAATATAACATTTGATTTGCATTCAAAAGGTATTGATTAGATCAATCTGTCTTATGAACAATTATTAGTATGAATATTGAAGCGATAAATTGCAATTAGTTTCGACCTAATCTTAGATAATTATTATCCTTATTCTTTAATTGAAGCCAAAAAGAGGTATATCACTGTTAATGATAATATTGAATATTTTATTCCAATTAAGGAAATGTGAAGGTCAAGAAGAAGCTGCTAACTTCTTTCTTTAGTGGTTTAATTCCATTAATGTTTCTTTATAGACACACAAACCAAAACCTTACACTTTCACTGTAAAAATAAGAATTTATTTCTTTATAGATACTCAAAGATTTATATAATCTCTTTAACATCTTCAATGTTACGCTCTAAATATAAGCTATTTGAATAAATATATAAAAATATTAAAATAATAATTCAAAAAACAAATCTAATTAAATAAATTTTTAAATCATTATTTTGTAAAATTTGATTAAAAATTGAATTTGATTTTAAATTTAAATAAATTTTTTGTCCTCCAAAAAATTCTCTTCACCCCTGATCTCCTCTTTTAATAATTAATTGCCCTAATTTTAAAGGCTTATAATTAATTATGATAGTTGAAAGAATAGGTATGTTTCATATTGAACCTATAAAAACTCTACTTAAATATGAATTTAACGATTTTATATTTCATCTTAAAGAAAATTTAGAAATTTCATACCCAAATCAGCCTCCTAATATTCTTACAAATAAAGCTATTATTTTTAAATAATAAGGTAAACAAATTATTCTTGGACAAGGAAAAATTAATCAACTTAATATTCTTCCTCCTAAGATTGCTATAATTAATAAACCAAGTATTCCCTTAAGTATCAATCAACTTTCATCATTTAAAGGATGTAAACTACTTCTATTAAAATCTCCTCTTATAGAATAATAAACTAAACGAAAAGAATAACAAACAGTTAATCCTGTTCTAAAAAAATATAAAAATATTCTAAATATATTTAAATTAGATAAACAAACTACTTCTAAAATTAAATCTTTTGAATAAAATCCAGCTAAAAAAGGTATTCCACATAAAGCTAAATTAGCAATATTAAAACAACTTGATGTTAAAGGTATTTGATTAACTAAATTACCCATATTTCGAATATCTTGAGAATCCTTTATATTATGAATAACAGCCCCAGCACATATAAATAATAAAGCTTTAAAAAGTGCATGAGTTAATAAATGAAAAAAAGCCAATTTAGCAAATCCTATAGATAAGATTCTTATTATTAAGCCTAATTGTCTTAACGTTGATAAAGCAATAATTTTTTTTAAATCAAACTCAAAATTTGCCCCTAACCCCGCCATAAATATAGTTAAACCTGAAATTAAAAGTAAAAATTTTCCTAAATAAGTATCTACTAATAAAATATTAAATCGAATTAACAAATATACTCCTGCTGTAACTAAAGTTGATGAATGAACTAAAGCAGATACTGGGGTAGGAGCTGCTATAGCAGCAGGTAATCAAGAAGAAAATGGAATTTGTGCACTTTTTGTCATAGCTGCTGTTATTACTAATAACCCAATTAATATTATTTCAAAACTATTTTTTATACATTCTAAATAAAAAATATAATTTCAACTTCCAAAATTTAACATTCAAGCAATAGCTAATAAAAGTATAACATCCCCAATACGATTAGATAATGCCGTTAATATTCCTGCATTATAAGATTTTACATTTTGATAATAAATAACTAAACAATAAGAAACTAAACCTAATCCATCTCAACCTAATAAAATTCTAATCAAATTAGGTCTAATAATTAATAATATTATAGACATCACAAATATTAATACTAATAAAATAAATCGATTAATATTTAAATCTCCTCTTATATATTCTTTTCTATAATAAATAACTAACGAAGAAATAAATAAAACAAATCTTATAAATAATAAAGATATTCAATCTAATAAAATAGTTATGACAATAGAAGATGAATTTAAACTTAATAATTCTCACTCAATAAAATAAACTAAATTATTTAATAAAAAATAAATTCCACTTCAAAAACATAATAAACTAATTATAAATAAAATTACAAATCTAATTAAACAAATAGATAAAATTTTTATCATTACCTAAAATGATTCCTCATATTTTTGACACCACAAATCAATGTTTTATTTTAAACTATTTAAGTATAATCAAAGTATACAAGACTCTCTTTTTAAAATTAATAAATTTAAGGGAAATCAATGAAGAAATAATAATAAATATTCACGAGAATATCCTATTGAACATGTAAATAAGCCTGAATAAAATTTTCCATGTTGACTATAAGAAAATAAATATAAAGTATAAGCAGCACTAAAAAAAGATACTATTATTAAAGAAATTATAGAAACTCAAGACCATGAAATAATTCTATTTAATAATCTAATTTCACCTAATAAATTTAAAGAAGGAGGTGCCGCCATATTAGATGAACTTAATAAAAATCATCATAAAGTTATACTAGGTATAAAATTTATTAAACCCTTATTAATAAATAATCTTCGTCTTCCTAATCGTTCATAAGAAATATTTGCTAAACAAAATAAACCTGAGGAACATAATCCATGAGCAATTATTAAAGTATAAGAACCACAAAATCCTCAATAATTCATTGTTATTAACCCACCTAATACAATACCTATATGAGCTACTGAAGAATAAGCAATTAATGATTTCAAATCAGTTTGACGTAAACAAATTAAACTAACTAACACACCCCCTAATAAACTAATTCCAATTCAAATAAAATTAAATTTTAAACCTAAAATAGATAAACATATAAAAACTCGTAATAAACCATAACCTCCTAATTTTAATAAAACCCCAGCTAAAATCATTGATCCTGCTACAGGAGCTTCAACATGAGCTTTTGGTAGTCATAAATGAACTAAAAATATAGGCATTTTAACCAAAAAAGCTAAAATTATACACAAATATATTAAATAATTTCTATAACTTAAATTATTTAATATAAATATATTTAAAGACCCTATTCTTTTATAAATATAAAAAATTCCTAATAACAAAGGTAAAGAGGCTAATAAAGTATAAAAAAGTAAATAAACCCCAGCTTGTAATCGTTCTGGCTGATACCCTCACCCAATAATTAAAAATAAAGTTGGAATTAATCTCCCTTCAAAAAATAAATAAAATATAAATAAATTTATACTACTAAATGTACAATATAATAAAATTAATAATATTAAAATTATAAAACTAAAATAATTTTTATAAAAATTATTTTTATTAATTGATTCTCTAGCTGTTAATATTAAAGTACAAATTCAAAATCTTAATAAAATTAAACCATAAGATATTATATCACAACCTATAAAATATCTTAAATTTCTTCAATAAGATAAATAAAATCCAATTCTTACAAATATAAAAGTTACAATAAATAAAAAATTTTGAACCATTCAATAGCTATTTTTAAAAAAACAAACTGGGATTATAAATAATAAAGCTATAAAAAACTTTAACATTGTAAAATACTAAATGATTGAAAATAATCATTTCCATGTGTACGAATTATAGAAACTAAAATAGATAACCCTAAGGCCCCTTCACACACACTAAAAACTAAAAATATTATTGAAAAATAAGTTTCATAACTATAAAAATTAAGATATATAAATATAATAAAATATAAACTTAACACAATAAATTCTAATCTTAATAAAGTAACTAATAAATGCTTTCGTTTTGAAGAAAATACTAAAACTCCAACAATAAATATAATAATAGACATATATACATATATTAACATTAGTCTTAGTAGTTTAAATTAATAAAACATTGGTCTTGTAAACCAAAAATAAATTTTTATTTTTAAGATTTCAGAAAAAAAGAACTTCCTTTATCATTAATCCCCAAAACTAATATTTTATTTAAACTATTTTCTGAAATTTTTCAATTTTTATTTTTATTTTTAAACTTAATTTTTAGATTAATTTTTTCACAAATAAATCATCCTTTAGCCATAGGTCTTGTATTATTAATTCAAACTTTATTAATTTGCATATTAACAGGTTTAACAGCAAAAACTTTTTGATTTTCTTACATTTTATTTTTAGTATTTTTAGGAGGGATATTAATTTTATTTATTTATATAACAAGATTAGCATCAAATGAAATATTTAATATATCTTCTAAATTAATGTTTGCTTCAATTTTTATACTTATAATTATATGTATAATTTTTTTTATTTTAGATCAAAACACATGAATTTTTAATTTTATAAATATTGATATAGAAAATATAACTAATATATCTTTTTTAAATATTAATGAAAATTCTTTAAATTTAACAAAACTTTATAATCTTCCAACAAGACTAATTACTATTATATTAATTAATTATTTATTCTTAACTTTAATTGTAGTTGTCAAGGTTACAAATATTTTTTATGGCCCTTTACGGCAAAATAATTAATGAACAAACCAATTCGATCAAGACATCCCTTATTTAAAATTGCAAATAATACTTTAGTTGACTTACCTGCCCCATCAAATATTTCTACTTGATGAAATTTTGGTTCTTTACTAGGATTATGTTTAATTATTCAAATTATTACAGGATTATTTTTAGCCATACATTATACTGCTCATATTGATTTAGCATTTGATAGTATTACACACATTTGTCGAGATGTAAATTATGGATGACTACTTCGAACTCTCCATGCTAATGGAGCATCCTTTTTTTTTATTTGTTTATACTTACATGTAGGACGAGGAATATATTATAATTCATTTTTATTTACTCCTACTTGAATAGTTGGGGTTATTTTATTATTTTTAGTAATAGGAACTGCTTTCATAGGTTATGTGTTACCTTGAGGTCAAATATCATTTTGAGGGGCAACAGTAATTACTAATTTATTATCAGCTATTCCATATTTAGGAACAGAATTAGTTCAATGATTATGAGGAGGATTTGCTGTTGATAATGCCACATTAACTCGATTTTTTACTTTTCATTTTCTTTTACCTTTTATTGTAGCTGCAATAACAATAATTCACTTATTATTTTTACATCAAACAGGATCAAATAATCCATTAGGTATAAATAGAAATTTAGACAAAATTCCTTTTCATCCTTATTATACTTTTAAGGATTTAACTGGATTTTTTATTCTATTAATAATTTTAACTATTTTAACACTTTTAAACCCTTATTTATTAGGAGACCCTGATAATTTTATTCCTGCAAATCCTTTGGTTACTCCTATTCATATTCAACCTGAATGATATTTCTTATTTGCCTACGCTATTTTACGATCTATTCCAAATAAATTTGGGGGAGTAATTGCATTAGCTTTATCGATTGCTATTTTAATAATTTTACCTTTTACTCATATAAGAAAATTTCAAGGTATTCAATTTTATCCATTAAATCAAGTTTTATTTTGATCAATATTAATTATTGTAATTTTATTAACTTGAATTGGAGCTCGACCTGTTGAGGAACCTTATGTTATTACAGGACAAATTTTAACAGTTTTATATTTTTCATATTATTTAATTAATCCTTTAATAAGAAAGTCTTGAGATAATTTATTAAACTAATTAATGAGCTTGAATAAGCATATGTTTTGAAAACATAAGATAGAAATTAAATTTTCTATTAATTTTACTAAAAATATTTCATTAATATAAATAAACTATTAAAAATAATAATTTTAAGCCTAAAAAAAAAATTAAATAATTTAAAGCTAAAGGTAAAAATCTTTTTCAAGCCAAATACATTAACTTATCATACCGAAATCGAGGTAACGTCCCCCGAACCCAAATAAATAAAAAGGATAAAAAAGTTAATTTAATAAAAAATATAAAAGATATTAAATCACATCCTAAAAAAATTACACTAAATAATATTCTTATAAATAAAATACTAGCATACTCAGCTAAAAAAATTAAAGCAAACCCTCCTCTTCTATATTCTACATTAAACCCAGAAACTAATTCCGATTCCCCTTCAGCAAAATCAAAAGGAGTTCGATTAGTTTCTGCTAAACAGGAAGCAAATCAAGATAAAGTTAATGGAAAAGTAATAATAATTAATCAAATATATTTTTGATAATGATAAAAAAATATTAAATCATAATTGCCAATTAAAAAAACAAAAGATAATAAAATTAAAGCTAAACTTACTTCATAAGAAATAGTTTGTGCAACAGCTCGTAATCCTCCTAATAAAGCATAATTAGAATTAGAGGATCATCCAGCAATTATAACAGTATACACCCCTATACTAGCACAACATAAAAAAAATATTAAACCCAAATTAAAACTATATAAATTTATAAAATAAGGTATAATTAATCACGCTATTAAAGATAAAAATAAACTAAAAATTGGAGAAAAATAATAACTAATATAATTAGATAAAACAGGATAAGTTTGTTCTTTTGTAAATAACTTAATTGCATCACAAAATGGCTGAGGAATTCCTATAAATCCTACTTTATTTGGCCCTTTTCGAATTTGAATATAACCTAAAACCTTACGTTCTAATAAAGTTAAAAAAGCAACCCCTACTAAAACACAAATAATTAATAATAAACTTCTAATTAAAGGTAAAATTAAATCAAATAATATCAAGTATTACTTGTAAAAAAAATTACATAAATGAATTCTAAATTCATAGCACTAATCTGCCAAAGTAATAAATTAATGATAATCACTATAAAAAAATTATTTTCAATATTTGGTCCTTTCGTACTAAAATATTAATTATTAATGTTAAGGATAGAAACCGACCTGGCTTACGCCGGTCTGAACTCAGATCATGTAAGAATTTAAAGGTCGAACAGACCTAAACTTTGAACTTCTACACCCAAAAATAACTCTTAATCCAACATCGAGGTCGCAATCTTTTTTGTCGATATGAACTCTTAAAAAAAATTACGCTGTTATCCCTAAGGTAACTTAGTCTTATAATCAGTAAAACTGGATCAAACGTTCAATAATTTTTGTTAAAAAAATAAAAAGAGTTTAATAAATCTTCTTGTCACCCCAACAAAATATTTATTTTAATAAAATTTAAAATAAACTATAAAAAAACTATTATATAAATATAAAGCTCTATAGGGTCTTCTCGTCCTTTAATTATATTTAAGCCTTTTAACTTAAAAGTTAAATTATAATTTCATTTAAATTGAGACAGTTAACACCTCGTTCAATCATTCATTCTAGTCCTCAATTAAAAAACTAATTATTATGCTACCTTTGCACGGTCAAGATACCGCGGCCCTTTAAAATATCAGTGGGCAGATTAGACTTTAAATTATATTCTAAAAGACATGTTTTTGTTAAACAGGCGAGTGTTTATTTGCCGAGTTCCTTAATTTAACCTAATAAATTAATTAAAATATTACAATTTATTTATACTAATTTTATCATTATTTTTATTTTACTTTAATTTTAAAATATATTTTAATAAAATCCCTAAATTTATAAAAATTATTTTTAATTTAAAATAAATTATAACATTTTTTAAATTAATAGCTATTTCTAAGCTTATAAATTTTAAATTATAATAATAATTATAGGAAATATTTCAAAGCTTATCCCTTAAAATATTAATAATAAAAATTATTTATTAATAATAAATTAATAAATACTTTTTATTATCTAAATTAAATTTATTTCTTAAAAAACCAGATATAATTAAGAACGAATAACGTTTCATTACTAATAATATATTTTTAATTACTTTAAAACGTAAACTAAAATACATTATTAGATCTCTTAAAATCGGGACATATAAAATTTTTATATTTTAATTAATAAACCCTGATACACAAGGTACAATATTTTAAATTTACTTTTAAATTAATTTATTTTCAAATATTTCAATTTTCTTTTACAATACTAATTAACTATCATTTAAATTATTTTTTTTATATCCAATACTAAAATTTTTATTAATAAAATTGATTTTATTAAATAATTTTATTAAATCAAATAACTTTAATAATTTTTTATTATCAAATTAAATCGAATTGCACGATAACGTTTCAATGTAAATGAAATGCTTAACTTTTCAAGCTCCAATTTGTCTTTCTAGATACACCTTCCGGTACATCTACTATGTTACGACTTATCTCATTTTTAATTAACGAGAGCGACGGGCGATGTGTGCATGTTTTAGAGCTAAAATCAATAAATTTTAATTAATTTATTTACTTTCAAATCCACTTTCATATAAAAATTTCATTTTATAATTCATATAAATTTTATTATTGTAACCCATTTCCACTTAATTATAAACTGCACCTTGATCTGACATCAAATATATTTTTATATCAAGAAAATTTTTCCCCTTTTAGGACATTCTGATGACGACGGTATACATACTGATTACAAAACTAAGTAAGGTAAAACGTGGATTATCGATTACGGAACAGGTTCCTCTGAATAGACTAAAACACCGCCAAATTCTTTAAGTTTCAAGATAATATCTATTACTACTTTAATAATTTTATTTACATTTAAAATAATAGGGTATCTAATCCTAGTTTAATATTTAAATTTCATAGCTTCATATTATTATTTAAAAATTTAAATAAATTAAAATTTCACCTAATAATTTATCAATTAAATTTAAATTAAAAATTAACTATTTACTAAAAAAATTTATTTGCATTTTTCGTATAACCGCGGTAGCTGGCACGATATTAACCAATACTTTAAAATATTACTAATTCTAAAATTACTTAAAAATTAAAACTATATACTGTGAATTAAATTATTTAATGTATCTTTAAGAATCAATTATCCACTCTTACAATAATTTACATGTAAAACATATTTATAATAAATTTTTCAGCTAGAATAAAACTTTTTAGTTAAATCATAAGTTTACTATCAAAAAAGTAAATTCAAATCGATTTCAGTTAATGAACTAATAAATATAAAAAAAAATCGATTTCCTCCCACTTTTTATAAAAAATAGCAGTGTTTTTTACACAAAAAACTATAAAATTTTAACCGATAATTCATTGAACTCAATATTTTTTAAATAAAAAAAAAAAAAAAAAAAAATTAAATTTTTTTTTTTTTTTTTTTTTTTTTTTTTTTTTTTTTTTTTTTTTTTTTTTTTTTTTTTTTTTTTTTTTTTTATTTTTTTTTTTTTTTTTTTTTTTTTTTTTTTTTTTTTTTTTTTTTTTTTTTTTTTTTTTTTTAAAAAATTTTTTTTTTTTTTTTTTTTTTATTTTTTTTTTTTTTTTTTTTTTTATTTTTTTTTTTTTTTTTTTTTTTTTTTTTTTTTTTTTTTTTTTTTTTTTTTTTTTTTTTTTTTTTTTTTTTTTTTTTTTTTTTTTTTTTTTTTTTTTTTTTTTTTTTTTATAATAAAACCCCCCCCCCCCAAAAAAAAAAAAAAACCCCCCCCCCCCCCCCCCCATATTGGTTTTTTAAATTTAAGTTTAGAATGAGAAAACAAATTAAAAAAGATAGACCAACATCCGTAGGCTGGTACCGTTAACGAAATAAAACAATTCAAAGAATTGGTATATTTGTATTTTTTTTTTTGTTTCAAAAATTAATTACACAAAAGCCATTATAGCTAGACGAAATTGGTTTTAAAATTTAAGTTTAGAATCAGAAACTGAACCCTAAAACATATACTAATACCCGTTGGCAGGCATCCTTTTTTCGAAATATAAGCACTCAAACAATTGTTTATTTTTCTTTTATTTTTCAAACGTTAATTACACAATAGCTATTAAAGCTGGATGAAATTGGTTTTTAAATTTAAGTTCAGAATGAGAAAACAAATTAAAAAAGATAGACCAACATCCGTAGGCTGGTACCGTTAACGAAATAAAACAATTCAAAGAATTGGTATATTTGTATTTTTTTTTTTGTTTCAAAAATTAATTACACAAAAGCCATTATAGCTAGACGAAATTGGTTTTAAAATTTAAGTTAAGAATCAGAAACTGAACCCTAAAACATATACTAATACCCGTTGGCAGGCATCCTTTTTTCGAAATATAAGCACTCAAACAATTGTTTATTTTTCTTTTATTTTTCAAACGTTAATTACACAATAGCTATTAAAGCTGGATGAAATTGGTTTTTAAATTTAAGTTCAGAATGAGAAAACAAATTAAAAAAGATAGACCAACATCCGTAGGCTGGTACCGTTAACGAAATAAAACAATTCAAAGAATTGGTATATTTGTATTTTTTTTTTTGTTTCAAAAATTAATTACACAAAAGCCATTAAAAAAAAAAAAAAAAATAAAAAAAAAAAAAAAAAAAAAAAAAAAAAAAAAAAAAAAAAAAAAAAAAAAAAAAAAAAAAAAAAAAAAAAAAAAAAAAAAAAAAAAAAAAAAAAAAAAAAAAAAAAAAAATAAAAAAAAAAAAAAAAAAAAAAAAAAAAAAAAAAAATTTTTATCCAGAAAGGAAAATTGAGTGTGTACTTCTTTTGGATTCTTGTGGATTTCTTTCTTGACGAAGTGTCGTTTGCAGTACAGTATTTACGCATAGGCTGCATCTGCTGTAGCCTTAGGGTTCGCATTACAACTGGTTTATGACTAGATACAATTAATTTCATGAGGGAGATGTGAACAAGAATTGTTTAAGGTAAGCTTTAAATTAATTGTGACTGGATATAATTGACCTTACATAGAAGCTAATAGAAATTAATTCGACTTGACCCTAGGGTCATAAAGCCATGCATAAATGCTAGAGCTTAAAAACCATCTTGGTCCTTTGTACTGACAGTAATAACGATTTCTCCATTGCCATTACTATGAAATTATAATTTTATATATCGTCACGTAAGTTCTAACAGTGGATATCTCATTTTTCCAACTTTTCAGGAGAGCATTTTTAAGTGTTTCTCTGGCACCACTAAAAGCTTATTTCTGCCTAAAACTGTCATTTCTGCCTAAAACAGACCTTTCTTGTTGGTCAGAAGTTGAATCAGACTTTACCAAATTGTTTAAAATTTATAATGCATACTTTTTATTAGACTAAATAAATCTAAATTACGTTATTATAAACGTAAATATAATAATTTCCCTTAAAATTGATTTTTTTAATTAATGTCTTCCCAAACAAAAAAAAAATCAATTTTTAATTATTATATTTTAATAAATTAATTTATTTTTATTTAACCTATAATTAAAAGATAATTAATCACAAATTATTTGAATAAAATTTCTTCCCTAAATTTTATCAAAATTTCATTTCTGGATAACTAAATAAAAAGAAAATAAAAAATGTCATTTTTTTTTATTACCCTGATTAATTTTCTTTTAAAATATTTAATAAGCTTAATTAATTGCGAGAAAAATTCGCGCCGCAAAATAATAATTAAACATATAAATAAAAATTTTTTTTATTTATTCTAATTAAATTGTATTTAAATATAATTTAATTAAAATTATTAAAAGACCCAATTAATATCTAGCTTTTTTTTTTTTTTCTTCAAAAAAAGATAGATATTGATGTTTTAAGAAATTTGCAATAAATATACTCTTTATTTTAATTTTCATAAAAATTTCATTCCTGTTTCTAATGATATTTAGTTATTATTTACTCGTTAAATTCAATTAATTTTATTTTTGTAATAAAATAGAATATTTTAATTTTTTCTTTCTTTATTGTATACTAATTATTTATGGTCCTGAATATTCAATTTATATTTATTTTCCTCTAAATTTTACATATATATATATATATTATTTATTATATAAATTATTTTTAATTAAATAAAAATATATTTTTAATAATTAATAAAAATAGTTTATTAACTAACAATAATTTAGATAATTATTATGTCTATTAAACATTCAAATTTGACTAAATCTCAAAAAGCTTTCCAGATCTTATAGGACGATTGTTTAGATATTTATCTGTATTCGTGATTTAACTATTGACATTCGGTGAAATCTCTTTCTATTATTAAGTAGATGGATAATGGTATTGAAACATTTTATTAATCTCATGATTATTTATATTAAAATAATAATAATAATTAAATACGTATTATTGTTTTAATAAATAAATATATATATATATAATATTATATAATTAAAAAATAAAAATTCCTCCGCAAAATTAATTTAACTTATTAATTTATCAACATTATTATTTTCAAACCCAGTTCCATAAAAGATTCTAAAAAGTAAAAAAAAAAGAAAAAAAAATTCTTGTGAAAAAAGTTCTCTTTCAT